TTCAAGAAAAGCCAAACAGGTGTTAATTTTTACTGATAACAATCAGAATACTAATTCTGTTACTAGTATTATTAATACTAGTAATAATGATGAAGCAGAAGAAGTGGCTTTGATACGTTACTCGCAACAATCAGATTTTCGTCGGGATATAATAAAAGGATCCATGCGTGCTCAAAGACGCAAAATGGTTACTTGGGAAATGTTTCAAGCAAATGCTAATTCCCCGCTTTTTTTGGATCGACTAAACAAAACATTTTTTTTTGATTCTTTTGATCTTTCTGAAATTATGAATTTCATTTTTAGAAATGGAGTCGGTAAAGAATCAGAATCGCAAATTTCCGATTCTTCTTTTGATTTTGATAAAGAAGGGGCAAAAGAACAGGAAAAAAAAGAGGAAAATGAGCGAATAACAATAGCAGAAACTTGGGATAGCATTCCATTTGCTCAAGTTATAAGAGGTTTGATGTTAGTAACACAATCTTTTCTTAGAAAATATATTGTATTACCTTCATTGATAATAGCTAAAAATATGGGCCGTATGTTATTATTTCAATTTCCTGAATGGTACGAGGATTTGAAGAAATGGAATCGAGAAATGCACATTAAGTGCACCTATAATGGTGTTCAATTATCAGAAACAGAATTTCCAAAAGATTGGTTAACAGACGGAATTCAGATAAAGATTTTATTTCCTTTTTGTCTGAAACCTTGGCGAAGACAAAGATCTAAGGTACGATCTCATTATATAGATTCAATGAAAAAACAAGTAAAAAAAGACAATTTTTCTTTTTTAACAGTATGGGGAATGGAAACGGAACTTCCCTTTGGTTCTCCCCGAAAACAACTTTCTTTTTTTGACCCCATTTTTAAAGAATTCAAAATAAAAATTAGAAAGCTAAAAAAACAATTTTTTTTCGTTCTAAGGGTCTTAAAGGAAAGAGGAAAATGGTTTCTACAAATTTTAAAAGAAAAAAAAGAATGGGTCATAAAAACAGCTCTTGTTATAAAGCGAATAATGAAAGAAAAAGTCAATCCGATTTTTTCATTTGAATTGAAGAAGGTGAAAGTCTATAAACCAAATAAAAATGGAAAAGATTCAAAAATAAATAAAAAAATTAACCATGAAGGGACCATACCAATTCGATCTATGAATTGGACAAATTATTCACTCATAGAAAAAAAAATGAAAGATCTTTATGATAGGATAATCACAACCAAGAATCAAATAGAACAAATCACAAAAGACAATAAAAAAACAGTTTTAACCTTTGATGATAAAAGAAAAGGATCAGAATCACAGAAATCTAGTTGGCAGATATTAAAAAGAAACAATATACGATTAATACGTAAATCACATTTTTTTATAAAATTTTTCATTGAAAAAATATACATGGATATCTTGCTATGTGCCATAAACATTCCCCGAATCAATATACAACTTTTTTTTGAATCAAAAAAAAAAAATATCAATAAATACACTTACAACCATGAAACAAATCAAGAAAAAATTGATGAAATAAATCCAAATAGAATGAACTTCATTTCAACTATAAAAAAGTGGGTTTCAAATACTAATATTAGTAATAAAAATTTAAATAGTTATACTTGCTTGTCTCAAGCATATGTATTTTACAAATTATCACAAACCCAATTACTTAATAAGTATAACTTGAAATATATATTTCAAGATCATGAAACCCATTATTATCTTAGGGATAAAATAAAGGATTATTGTATAACACGAGGACTATTTGATTACAAATCAAGGCATAATAAAATTAAAAAGTCTGGAATGAATGACTGGAAAAACTGGTTAAAGGGTTTTTATCAATACAATTTTTCCCGGATCAAATGGTCTCGATTAGTCCCGAAAAAATGGCGAAATAGAGTCAATCAACTTCGTATGATTAAAAATCAAGACTCAATTAAATTTAATTCATATGAAAACAAAAAAGACCAATTAAGTCATTATGTAAAAGAAGATTATTCCGTAACGGTTTCGTTCACAAAAAAAAAAAAAAAATTGGTTAAAAAACACTACAGATATGATCTTTTATCACATAAATATATGAATTATGAATATATTAATTATGGGGATAAGAAAAACTCCTATTTTTATGGATCAACAGTACAAGTAAAGGAGAACCGGGAAATTCCATATCTATATAATTTCAATACATCGAAATCCGACGCATTTTATCTATTAGTAAGTACAACTATTAGTGATTATCTAGAGGAAAGATATCCTATTGATACGAATATAAATCGGGATAGAAAATATTTTGATTGTAAAATTCTCCATTTTTGTCTTATAAAAAATATTGATATCGAGACTTGGGCCAATGCGCATATTGGTATCAAGATTAATAAAAATACTAAGACTCAAACTAATAAGTATAAAAACAAAATGAAAAAGAAAGATATTTCATTTCATAAAGAAATCAATTTATATAAAAAAAAAAAAAACTTTTTTGATTGGATGGGAATGAATCAAAAAAGGTTATATCATAATTCTACCATAGCAAAACTAAAATCTGGGTTCTTACCAGAATTTGCGCTACTTTTTGAAACATATAAAATTAAACCATGGATTATACCAATCCAATTTCTTCTTTTAGATTTTCATAAAAATGAAAAGATTAGTCAATATGAAAGCATCAACATAAAAAAAAAAAAAAACCTTCCCATATTATCTAATCAAAAAGAATATATTGATTTAGAAAATTCTAACCAAGAAAAAAACAAACAACAATATCCAAAATATCTTGGATATGATCTAGGAAAACAAAACGAAAAAAAAGATGTTGAAGAGAATCGCGCGGGATCAGACATTAAAAAACGTAGAAATAAAAAAGAATTTAAGAAGATCAAGGAAGCAGAACTAGATTTATTACTAAAAAAATATTTCCTTTTTCAATTAAGATGGGATGATTCTTTGAGTCAAAGAATGATCAATAATATTAAGGTATATTGTTTCTTACTTAGATTGACAAATGCAAAGCAAATTACTATAGCCTCGATTCAAAGAGGAGAAATGTGTCTGGATGTAATGCTGATTCAAAAGGATCTTGCTCTTACAGAATTGATAAAAAGAGGAATATTAATTATCGAACCAGTTCGTTTATCTATAAAAAGGGATGGGCAATTTATTATCTATCAAACCATAAGTATTTCATTAGTTGATAAAGTTAAAACTAATAAAAAATTCATAAAAAAACGAAATGTTGATAAGAATAATTTAGACAAATCCATTGCACAACATAGCGATATGCCTGTGAATGAAGAAAAAAAAAATAATTCTAATTTTCTTGTTCCTGAACATATTTTATCTCATCGACGTCGGAGAGAGTTAAGAATTCTAATTTGTTTCAATTTCTGGAATTGGAATGATATAGATAAAAATCCACAATTTTGCAACGAAAACAAAATAATAAACTGTGGACAATTTTTTAATGAGGACAAGCATCTTAATAGAGATGCAAACAACTTTATTAAATTAAAATTATTTCTTTGGCCTAATTACCGATTAGAGGATTTAGCTTGTATGAATCGTTACTGGTTTGATACCCATAACAGCAGTCGTTTTAGTATGTCAAGGATATATATGTATCCCCAATCCAGAATAAGTTAATAAACTATTATTAGATTTCCTATATATCACCTGACATAACATATTTGATATATGGCGAAAGATGTACATATGCATATGTTACATTTTAGTACATGATATTTATTTATTTTTGGATCTAGGAAAAATAAATTAGTGGAATCTTTTTAAGTCAAAAAAAAAAAATCACTCTCTTTCGTGAATGTGTAAATGTATTATATTTTATTCTATCGAAATCCTATTTTATGTTTGAAATAAAAATGGGATTTCGATAGAATAAAAAAGTATGAATAAATCTAAACTTTTATTTATATCAGATTAAAATGACTGATATAATCATAACATAATATAATAATAATTATTATTTTTCCTGATCGGTAAAATCTATAAAAAATAAAAAGATAGAAGAATTTTTTTATGGTCAAAAATTCATTCATTTCAGTTATTCTGCAAGACGAAAAAGAAGAAAACAAAGGGTCTGTTGAATTTCAAATATTCAGTTTCACCAATAAAATACGGAGACTCACCTCGCATTTGGAATTGCACAAAAAAGATTTTTTATCTCAAAGAGGTCTACGAAAAATTCTGGGAAAACGTCAACGGCTGTTGGCTTATTTGTCAAAGAAAAATAGAGTAAGTTATAAAAAATTAATTAGTCAGTTAGATATTCGGGAGCTAAAAACTCGTTAATTTTGAGGATTCATTTGAAAATTTTTTTTAGGTTTTTATTTTTATAAACCTCGTTTTGAGAAATTCATGGAATAATGAATTAGGAAAGAAAAGATATGACTGTACCGGCTACAAGAAAAGATCTCATGATAGTCAATATGGGCCCTCATCACCCATCGATGCATGGTGTTCTTAGACTTATTATAACTCTCGACGGTGAAGATGTTATTGACTGTGACCCCGTATTGGGCTATTTACACAGAGGGATGGAAAAAATAGCGGAAAACCGAACAATTATACAATATCTTCCTTATGTAACACGTTGGGATTATTTAGCTACTATGTTCACCGAAGCAATAACAGTAAATGCACCAGAACAATTGGGAAATGTTCAAGTACCCCAAAGGGCCAGCTATATCAGAGTAATTATGCTAGAGCTGAGTCGTGTAGCTTCGCATTTGTTATGGCTTGGGCCTTTTATGGCGGATATCGGTGCGCAGACTCCCTTTTTCTATATTTTCAGAGAGAGAGAATTGCTATATGATCTATTCGAAGCTGCCACAGGTATGCGAATGATGCATAATTATTTCCGCATCGGAGGAATAGCCGCTGATCTACCTCATGGTTGGATAGATAAATGTTTAGATTTCTGCGATTATTTTTTAACGAATGTTGTTGAATATGAAAAACTTATTACGCAGAATCCCATTTTTTTGGAACGAGTTGAAGGAGTGGGCATTATTGGTGGAGAAGAAGCACTAAATTGGGGCTTATCAGGACCCATGTTACGAGCTTCTGGGATCCAATGGGATCTTCGTCAAGTTGATCATTATGAATGTTACAATGAATTTGATTGGGAAGTCCAATGGCAAAAAGAAGGGGATTCATTAGCTCGTTATTTAGTACGAATTGGCGAAATGAGGGAATCCATTAAAATTATTCAACAGTCTTTAGAAGGAATTCCCGGAGGACCCTATGAGAATTTAGAAATTCGACGCTTAGATAGAGCAAGGAATTCCGAATGGAATGATTTTGAATATAGATTCATTAGTAAAAAACCTTCGCCTAATTTTGAATTGTCGAAACAAGAACTTTATGTAAGAGTAGAAGCCCCAAAGGGAGAATTAGGAATTTATTTGATAGGAGATAATAGTGTTTTCCCCTGGAGATGGAAAATTCGTCCGCCCGGTTTTATCAATTTGCAAATTCTTCCTCAGCTAATTAAAAGAATGAAATTGGCTGATATCATGACAATACTAGGTAGTATAGATATCATTATGGGAGAAGTTGACCGTTGAAATGATAATTGGCGCAACAGAAGCACAAACTATCAATTATTTTTCTAAATCAGAATCCTTAAAAGAAGTCTATGGACTCATATGGCTATTTATCCCTGCTTTGACCCTTATATTGGGAATCATAATAGGAGTACTAGTAATTGTATGGTTAGAAAGAGAAATATCCGCAACAATACAACAACGTATTGGACCCGAATATGCCGGCCCGTTGGGAATTCTTCAAGCTCTAGCGGACGGGACTAAATTACTTTTTAAAGAGGACCTCCTACCATCTAGAGGAGATATTCGTTTGTTTAGTATCGGACCGTCTATAGCAGTCATATCAATTGTATTAAGTTATTTAATAATTCCTTTTGGGTATCGACTTGTTTTAGCTGATCTCAGTATAGGTGTTTTTTTATGGATCTCCATTTCAAGTATTGCTCCTATTGGGCTTCTTATATCAGGATATGTATCGAATAATAAATACTCTTTTTTAGGTGGCTTGCGAGCTGCGGCTCAATCTATTAGTTATGAAATACCATTAACTCTATGTGTGTTATCAATATCTCTACGTGTGATTCGTTAGAACATGAATTTTGATCTCAAAATGAAATAAAGGAAAGAGGAATTAATGTATTGGATAGATATAGATATTTTTATTTTTTTATTCATCAGAGTTATTCAGGTCGATGAGTTAAACCAGATAGTTATATGAGTAAAACAAAACAGCTTATCAATGTGTAGTAAAAAGATAAAATCTCATTCCCTATATACAAGAATAAAGCAGAAGTAAACATTAAGGAGTATAAACTCTTTATCCCAAGATTGAGATTCTCATCATATCTTGAAGCGGGTACAAAAGATCAACTGTATGGGATTACTGTCTTGTATGTATTACCATACAGGAGATCAATCAAAAATCAGTGGACGGTTAGGAACACCAAGGTACACAAAGGATTAGTAATAGAGATAATGTAAGGTATCAAAAAAGAGGTATTTCCACATAAAACGAATCATAAGATGATAGGGGCTTTAAGTTGGTAGAAATGATCAAGCAGTACTTCCCCATGATTCCGATCTAGAGTATGCTCCTAGTCACTGATTCAAGAAATAACTATCAAGAACGAATTAATCCTTTATTCTCAGGAATACCTCTTATGAGAAAGAAGAACAGGAACAAAAGAAATAGAATATAAAAAAGATCTTTAATTTATTTTTTCCTACATCTATACCAAATATATATGTATATATTAAATTCTTATTCTTTATGATTCAGTAAAGAATGTCTAATTCTTTTTATCTCTTGATATAACGAGTATTTTATTGAAAGATTAAGTTATTACGGAAGATTTAATTATAAGGGATGAGATCAATTCGGAAGCGCCCTTTTTTTTTATTCTAGCAGACAGAATTCCATTGGTCTAATTTTTGGGACTCTACACGGTATTTTTTTTCTATCTACCCCACAAAGATACCTATAATAATACCGAACCAGTCCTTACATTTATTTGTACGCGGCCATAGAGGAGCCGTATGAAGCTAAGGTCTCATGTACGGTTTTGGAATAGCGGTGCGAACAGTTATGTTATTATCGACTATGATTATCGAACAGTTCAAGTACAGTTGATATAGTTGAGGCGCAGTCAAAATATGGTTTTTGGGGGTGGAATATGTGGCGTCAACCTATAGGGTTTATCGTTTTTCTAATTTCTTCTCTAGCAGAATGCGAGAGATTACCTTTTGATTTACCAGAAGCAGAAGAAGAATTAGTAGCAGGTTATCAAACCGAATATTCTGGTATCAAATATGGTTTATTTTATATTGCTTCTTATCTAAATCTCTTAGTTTCTTCATTATTTGTAACAATTCTTTATTTAGGTGGGTGGAATTTATCTATTCCATACATATCTGTTCCTGAACTTTTCGGAATAAATCAAATTGCTAGAGTCTTTGGAATGACAATTGGTATCTTTATTACATTAGCTAAAGCTTATTTGTTTCTTTTTATATCTATCACAACAAGATGGACTTTACCCAGGATGAGAATGGACCAACTATTAAATCTTGGATGGAAATTTCTTTTACCTATTTCTCTAGGTAATTTATTATTGACAACGTCTTCCCAACTTGTTTCACTATAAATAACACAATACAATAATGGTATTCTAGACTCATAACCTCTCTTAAACAAGAGAAAGAAACATCAACTTATTCGTGGATATCTACAATATGTTTCCTATGGTGACTGGGTTCATGAATTATGGTCAACAAACAATACGAGCCGCAAGGTATATTGGTCAAAGTTTCATAATTACCTTATCCCATGCAAATCGTTTACCTGTAACTATTCAGTATCCTTATGAAAAGTCGATCACATCAGAACGTTTCCGTGGTCGAATCCACTTTGAATTTGATAAATGTATTGCTTGTGAAGTATGTGTTCGTGTGTGCCCCATAGATCTACCTGTTGTTGATTGGAGATTTGAAGGAGATATTAAAAATAAAATATTGCTTAACTATAGTATAGATTTTGGTGTCTGTATATTTTGTGGTAACTGTGTTGAATATTGTCCCACTAACTGTTTATCAATGACTGAAGAATATGAACTTTCTACTTATGATCGTCACGAATTGAATTATAATCAAATCGCTTTGGGTCGGTTACCAATGTCAGTAATTGGAGACTACACAATTCAAACAGTTATGAATTCGACTCAAATAAAAATAGACAAAGGTAAATATCTTGATTCAAGAACAATTACCAATTAGTAAGATTTTATTTTTCTATTTTGATAGAAAGGACCCAAACTTCTTTATTTATTTTTTTTTTAGTCAATGTAACTAAAAGTAAAACAATAACTATTGATTGTTGAGAATAGCGGGTTTATTTAATATTTTTCGTTTTTATTTGGAAATATAAGATTCCAACTCTTCTTTTCTTCTGAATAAATTAAAATGAAAAAGTTGAGTTGGCCCAATAACTTTATCTATATCTACATAAATCTATATTACAATCGATACTGCATTACTACATTAAGATTTTATTTAGGAACGGTATCATAAACAATTAAAAAAATAGACTAATTTTTACTTTCTGGACTATTCAGTAAGGTCATGAAATCTTTCGATTTATTTATTTATTTTCTTATTTCATACATAATGGATTTACCTGGATCAATACATAATATTGTTGTAGTATTTCTGGGATCAGTTCTTATATTTGGGGGCCTGGGAATAGTATTATTTACCAATCCAATTTATTCTGCCTTTTCGTTGGGATTGGTTCTTGTTTGTATATCCTTATTCTATATTCTATCGAATTCTTATTTTGTAGCTGCTGCACAACTTCTTATTTATGTGGGAGCCATAAATGTCTTAATCATATTTGCTGTAATGTTCATAAATGGCTCAGAATATTCCAATGTTTCCCGCCTTTGGACCCTTGGAGATGGGGTTACTTCACTGGTTTGTACAAGTCTTTTTTTTTTACTAATTATTACTATCCCAGATACGTCATGGTACGGAATTCTTTGGACTACAAGATCAAACCAGATTCTAGAACAGGACCTAATAAGTTATGTTCAACAAATTGGGATTCATTTATCAACAGATTTTTATCTTCCATTTGAACTCATTTCTATAATTCTTTTAGTTTCTTTAATAGGTGCAATTACTATGGCTCGTCAATCATAAATACTTATGATTTAAAAAAAATTTTAGAATTAGAGATTTGAAATAAAATAAAAAAGGTTTAAGGTTTTTAGTTAAATCTATTGCCAATACCTTCTATTGTTCTGTAATATTTTGTTCTATATCTAGTCAATGAAATCAGTTGAATTGTTATTTATATTTAAATGAATCTAAATTGATGAGGAGTTAGTCAATGATGTTCGAGCATGTACTTTTTTTGAGTGTCTATTTATTTTCTATCGGTATCTATGGATTAATCACAAGTCGAAACATGGTTAGAGCACTTATGTGTCTTGAGCTTATACTAAATTCAGTTAATATCAATCTCGTAACATTTTCTGATTTATTTGATAGTCGCCAATTAAAAGGAGACATTTTCTCAATTTTTGTTATAGCTATTGCAGCAGCTGAAGCCGCTATTGGATTAGCTATTGTTTCATCGATCCATCATAACAAAAAATCAACTCGTATCAATCAAGCAAATTTGTTGAATAATTAAATTAGTCGTAATCATTCATTATGTAATCATTGATTTTCATTATATAAATTATATAATAATAAAATAATAATTTATATTAATTTGTTAGATTTATTTGAATTTAAAATAGAATTAAAATTCCATTAATATTAATTAAATATTGTATTATTTGTTGACCAATTTGAATTCAGATGTGCGACTTGTATTGTATGACTGTGGTTGTTGAAAGAGAAATTAAAGTATCTTGGCACTTTTTCATGAACAAATTTAGAAATATATTGATTCTTAAAAAAATTAATAAATCATTGATTCATCTGGTGTCTACAATATAAACATATAATTAATTTACTACCATTCATTTTTAGCGTACCAGATCGAAAATTTTTTATGTTCAAAACGGGAATTTATAGACTTAATGTCACATTCAGTAAAAATTTATGATACATGTATAGGGTGTACTCAATGTGTGCGCGCCTGCCCCACAGATGTATTGGAAATGATACCTTGGGACGGATGTAAAGCTAAACAAATTGCTTCCGCACCAAGAACCGAGGATTGTGTAGGTTGTAAGAGATGTGAATCCGCTTGCCCGACAGACTTTTTAAGTGTCCGTGTTTATTTATGGCATGAAACAACTCGCAGCATGGGTCTATCTTATTAATTGATACGTTACAAAAACTCCACTTGAATCATTTGATTCCTCATTTACCGACAAAAGCCCGTACTCGATAAAATCAATATATAATTCCGAGCACGGGCTTTTCTGGTCAAAGCGTATCTTGTCTTTATCACGAATCATTTTCCTTGGTTAACAATACTTGTTGTTTTGCCTATATTCGCAGGTTCTTCCATTTTTTTTCTTCCCCATAAGGGGAATAAGGTGTTTAGATGGTATACTATATGTATATGCTTATTAGAACTCCTTTTAACGACCTATGCATTCTGTTATCATTTCCAATTGGACGATCCCTTAATCCAATTGGAAGAAGATTGGAAATGGATAAATATTTTGGATTTTCACTGGAGACTGGGAATCGATGGGCTTTCCGTAGGACCCATTTTACTGACAGGATTTATTACTACTTTAGCTACTTTAGCGGCTTGGCCAGTTACTCGAAATTCACGATTATTCTATTTCTTTATGTTAGCAATGTACAGTGGTCAAATAGGATCATTTTCTTCTCGAGACCTTTTACTTTTTTTTATAATGTGGGAGTTAGAATTAATTCCTGTTTACTTACTTTTATCCATGTGGGGAGGAAAAAAGCGCTTATATTCGGCTACAAAGTTTATTTTGTACACTGCGGGGGGTTCTATTTTTCTATTAATAGGAGTTCTAGGTATGGGTTTATATGGCTCCACTGAACCAACATTAGATTTTGAAAGACTTGCTAATCAATCATATCCTATGGCATTGGAAATAATATTCTATTTTGGCTTCCTTATTGTTTATGCTGTCAAATCGCCGATCATACCTCTACATACATGGTTACCAGATACCCATGGAGAAGCACATTACAGTACATGTATGCTTCTTGCCGGAATTTTATTAAAAATGGGAGCATATGGATTGATTCGGATCAATATGGAATTATTACCCCGTGCTCATTCCATATTTTCTCCGTGGTTGGTGATAGTGGGAACAATACAAATAATCTATGCGGCTTTAACCTCTTTTGGTCAACGCAATTTAAAAAAGAGAATAGCCTATTCCTCTGTATCTCACATGGGTTTCACAATTATAGGAATTGGTTCCATAACCAACATGGGACTAAATGGAGCCATTCTACAAATACTTTCTCATGGATTTATTGGTGCTGCACTTTTTTTCTTGGCAGGAACCTGTTGTGATAGAATACCTCTTGTTTCTCTCGACGAAATGGGGGGGATAGCTGCCCCGATGCCGAAAATATTTACAATGTTCAGTAGTTTTTCGATGGCCTCTCTTGCATTACCAGGGATGAGTGGTTTTGTTGCAGAATTAGTAGTATTTTTTGGAATAATTACCAGCTCAAAATATCTTTTAATTCCAAAAGTACTAATTACTTTTGGAATGGCAATTGGAATGATATTAACTCCTATTTATTTATTATCTATGTTACGTCAGATGTTCTACGGATACAAGTTATTCAATGTTCCAAATTCTAATTTTGTGGATTCTGGACCACGAGAACTTTTTGTTTCGATCTGTCTCTTTTTACCAATAATAGGTATTGGTATTTATCCCGATTTCATTCTCTTACTATCAGTTGACAAGGTACAAGATATCTTATCTAATTATTTTTTATAGATAGTTTTTATTAATGAGACGGCAAGTCTTATAATTCTGTAAAATAAAGTGAATTAGAGTTGTAATGAGATGTATCTCGAGTTTTTGCGAACCATTTTATTTCTGGAGTCAAATGGTTCGCAAAAACTCGAGATACATATGAGATGATGTTCTTATGTTATGTATTGTTTATTCAATTAGATGTTAATGTGAATGAACCATAACTATGTAAACCTATTCCTAATAGATTGATCCCAAAATAACATATCCAAATTATAAGAAATCCTATAGAAGCCGCAAGTGCCGAATGTGTATCTTGTAAACTTTTATTTGTTCTAGTATGTGAATAAATCGCGAATATGATCCAAGTAATAAATGCCCAAGTTTCCTTAGGGTCCCAATTCCAATAAGATCCCCAAGCCTCATTAGCCCATACTGCTCCAGAAAGAATGCCTATGGTTAAAAAGGTAAAGCCTAAACTAATGACACGATAACTCCAATAATCTAAACGCTGAGTCAATTGATATTTGTAATAATTTCGAAATGAAATAAAAGAAGTGTTTTTAAAAACACTTCTTTTATCATTCAAATATTCGACTTCGCCAACAATAAATGATTTAATTACTAAATTATTGCTTTTAAAAAACATATCGATGTTTTTTCGAAATGTAACGACTAAAAGAGCGACTGATAATAATGATCCACATAAAAGAGCTGCATAGCTTAATAGCATCATACTTACGTGCATCATTAACCACTGGGATTGTAGAGCGGGTACTAATATAGCGGATTGATGCATTTCGGTTGAAAGACCCGACGTGGCGAAACCTTGGGTAAAAATAGCACTTGGCGCGGTTATTACGCTTAAATAGTTTTTATTATTTCGTATTTTAGGAATCATATGAATAATGGAGAAACTCCATGAAAGGAAGATTAATGACTCATATAAATTACTTAATGGGGAATGACCCGAATAAATCCAACGAATAACTAATAATCCTGTTATAGATAAAAAGGTAGCTATCATACCTCTTTCCGATGAATTGCGTAATCCTATGATTTCGTGGATTAATAAGGTCATAAAATGAATCGTAATCACAATTGAAATAATCGAAAAAGAGATATGAGTTAATATATGTTCTAAAGTTGCAAATATCATAAAAAGGGCGGGGGTTCTCCATTATAGAATTAAAATCGAGAATTAAATATATTATAGGATCCACTGTGTCCCTTTTAGGGGATGCCGCCACTCGGACTCGAACCGAGATGCTCTAGCACTGCTTCCTAAGAACAGCGTGTCTACCAATTTCACCATGGCGGCTTATTTGAAATATTAATAAATAATAATCAATTCATGTTGAATGGTCAAGATTCAAGGATTCAATATAGTTAGTAAACGTTAGAACCGATGAAAAAAGACTTATTTAAATTAATATTTGAATGTTTACTAAGTATCGCCGTAGGGTTTAGCTTTAAGAATCAACTTTCATGTATCTAGTTTAGAATGTAAAAATAGAGTTATACCAAAACAGTCAGAACTAGATAGTTTTGTTCCGGGCCGAGAGTCGAGTTTATAGAATTAAAAATCATCTTTTTTTTAGATGATTTTTTAATTAATGTATTGAAAATTAATAAAGATTAATAAAAAAAAAAATGTCATATTTATCATAATTTTATTCGAGGCATTTTTCTAATAATTTCGATACCTTAGTATCATTAATAATACTCTTCATAATTTATTATAAATACTATCTAGTAACTATACTTCTAATTAGGTTTTGGGCTAGGCATATAACAAAAAACTTTTTCTCTATCAATTAAATTTTCACAATAGAATATTTAATTGATAAAGAAAAATTAGAATACTTAGTACTATACTAAGAGGCCAGTAAACATAAGAATTATTATTTACTATATAACACGCCACAGCAGTTAGTTCTTACTAATATTGATATTAAGGAGTTAAATACATTCAATACATTAGTTAATGTGAATCATTATATCTTAAAAATTTTTAAGTTCTTAATCGTATGTCGATTTAGATTCTTCCAAAATTTTATTACTTGTTTGTTGCACAAAAAAACTTTTTGAATGCCCAGTGGAAACCGATTTAGCTAAAGAAAGAGCTTTTACTGCCGTTAAATATCCCTTCTTCTTCCAAATATTTCTACGAATACGTTTTTTTGATCGAGAAGTACGTTTTTTTGGAACCGCCATTCAAAAACAAAATACTAATTTTTATTATTGTATGTGAAAGACATATATTTAGATCGTTTTTTCGTCATTATCCATACTTATCCCATGGATAATAAATACTTTGTTCAAAACATGTAAAACATATCATAATAATATAAATATAATTCTATATAATTATATAATATATATGTAAATATGTAAAAATAAATATATACATATATACAAAATATACCAAAAGATTATGAATTATATATACGTATCCATGTATATATACCTATGCCATATCACATATATCTAGGGCTAAATGAAATAGATAATAATTTTTTTTTTGTTGATTTCTTTTATTATTGTTCTTTTGGTTGGTGGATTTGAAACAATTAAATTTATAACAATAAAAAAACAAATATTTTTTTATGGAACAAACATATCAATACGCATGGATAATACCCTTTCTTCCACTTCCAGTTACTATGTCAATAGGATTTGGACTTCTGTTTATTCCTACAGCAACAAAAAATATTCGTCGTATGTGGGGTTTTACTAGTGTTTTACTGCTAAGTATAACTATGGCCTTTTCGGCCAGTCTGTCTATTCAGCAAATAAATGGAAGTTTTATCTATCAATATTTATGGTCTTGGACTATCAATAATGATTTTTCTTTAGAGTTTGGACACTTGATCGATCCACTTACTTCTATTATGTTAATACTAATTACTACTGTTGGAATCATGGTTCTTATTTATAGTGACAATTATATGTCTCATGATCAAGGATATTTGAGATTTTTTGCTTATATGAGTTTTTCTAATACTTCCATGTTGGGATTAGTTACTAGTTCCAATTTGATACAAATTTATATTTTTTGGGAACTCGTGGGAATGTGTTCATATTTATTAATAGGTTTTTGGTTTACACGACCGGTTGCAGCAAGTGCTTGCCAAAAAGCCTTTATAACTAATCGTGTAGGAGACTTTGGTTTATTATTAGGAATCTTAGCTTTTTATTGGATAACTGGCAGTTTCGAATTTCGGGATTTATTCAAAATAGTTAATAACTTGATCCATAGTAATGGGGTCAATTCTACATTTGTTACTCTCTGCGCCTTTTTATTATTCGTCGGCGCAATTGCTAAATCTGCACAATTCCCTCTTCACATATGGTTACCTGACGCTATGGAGGGGCCCACCCCTATTTCGGCTCTTATACACGCTGCTACCATGGTAGCAGCGGGAATTTTTCTTGTAGCTCGGCTTCTTCCTCTTTTCAGAGTTATACCTTACGTAATGAATTTTGTTTCTTTAATAGGCATAATAACAGTACTATTAGGAGCTACTTTGGCTCTCGCTCAAAGAGATATTAAAAGAAGTTTAGCCTATTCCACAATGTCTCAACTGGGTTATATTATGTTAGCTCTAGGTATAGGCTCTTATCGAGCTGCCTTATTCCATTTAATAACTCATGCCTATTCTAAAGCTTTATTGTTTTTGGGATCCGGATCCATTATTAATTCTATGGAACCTATTGTTGGATATTCACCCGATAAAAGTCAGAATATGGTTCTTATGGGCGGTTTAACAAGATATGTTCCAATTACAAGAACTACTTTCTTATTAGGTACACTTTCTCTTTGTGGTATTCCGCCTCTTGCTTGTTTTTGGTCCAAGGATGAAATTATTAATGATAGTTGGTTGTATTCACCAATTTTTGCAATAATAGCTTGTTTTACAGCGGGATTAACCGCATTTTATATGTTTCGAATGTATTTACTAACCTTTGATGGGCATTTGCGTGTTCATTTTCAAAATTATAGTAGTACTAAAAATAGTTTATTCTATTCCATATCTCTATGGGGAAAAGCAGTACCGAAAGTAGTCAATAGAAATTTACTTTTATCAACAATTAATAATAAGGTCTTCTTTTTTTCAAAGGATACATATCAAATTAATGATAATATAAAAAATCGAATGCGATACTTGAGTACTTCTTTTATAAATAAATACACTTACATGTATCCTCACGAATCGGACAATACTATGCTATTTCCTCTTCTTATATTGACACTATTTACTTTGTTCATGGGATCAATAGGAATTGATTTTGATCAAGGAGTAGTAGATTTTGATATATTATCGAAATGGTTAATTCCATCGAGAAACCTTTTGAATAAAAATTCAAACTATTCTATGAATTGGTATGAATTTTTTACAAATGCAATTTTTTCAGTAAGTATAGCTCTTTTTGGACTATTTATAGCATCCATTTTATATGGGTCTGTTTATTCATCTTTCAAGAATTTGGACTTAATCAATTCATTTGTAAAAAGGGGTCCTAAAAGAATCATTTTGGACCAAATAAAAAAAGTGGTATACAATTGGTCATATAATCGTGGTTACATAGACATTTTTTATACTAGAGTCTTAATCATGAGTATAAGAAGATTAGCCAAACTCATTCAGTTTTTTGATAGACGTATAATTGATGGAATTATAAATGGGGTTGGGGTTGCAAGTTTATTTATGGGAGAAGGGATTAAATATATGGGAGGTGGACGAATTTCGTCTTATCTATTCTTGTATTTATCTTATGTATTAATATTTTTATTAATCTTTTTATTTTATAATTATTTTATAATAAATTTTTAGTTGACGGATACGTAAAAGATATTTTTGCTTTTCCATCACTTGGACATGTATAAAAAAAATATTGTGACATTTCATTTCGTACAGCATTTTCAAATAGATCATTTTTTATATATCTAAATGGACGATTCCATCGTTTATAATCGAAAAAAAAAGTCATAAGAGGTTTTTCAAACCGGAAATGGGCATGGGTCTTTTCTTTTTTTTCTTCTTTAAGTCTTCCCAATTCCCAATTCTCTTGATACCCATCAAGATAAGAATCTTCGTCAACAGGGCTATCCTTATAGGATGTCTCTTTAAAGTGGAATTCATCTTTTGTTTTTTCCTTTCCATTCACCCGGATCTCTTCCGTTTCATCTATTTTGTCCGGATCCTCTTTTTCTTCCGAACAAAGGGAAGGGTCTTCTTCGGTGGATCCCCCTTGTTCCTGTTTAGTCGCCTTCGTTTCGGAAGTTGTTTCTACATCGATTTCTTCCTCACTTTCTCCCTTTTCTTCTGTTTCTGAGGTTTCTTTCAGTTTCTTAGTGACAATAGGCGACGGCATTCTGCCTAAATAGTAGACACAGGTGATAAATAAGAGAATACTAAAGATTCGAGCCATATAATTTCTCAATTCTGACACAAGGTACTTATTAGATCGAATAGAATGATTTTGCCGTATCCAGACTAAGA